ATTCATCGATATTGAATCAATCGAACGCACTTCTAACACCTGTTCCACTTTTGGAAGACCTTGCGTTATATCACCAGATCTTGATTTTTCATATATAAATGTAACTAATGTATCTCCTTCGTAAAGGATTTCCCCATAATGTCCATGAACGGTTGCTCCTGGAGTAGCCAAATAAGGCTTAGCTGATCGTATTACCACAGAGTCAACTTGAAGAATTAGAACTTGACCCGATTTTAAATGTGGTCCTTTTTTTGCTATACATACATTTTCACAAAGAAACTGCCCAAGACTAACAATTGTAGATCTCTCTTCACAATAATTGTAATGGATAAAATACCAATTCAAATTGAATGGATTCAAAATAATGTTACTGCATGAATAGGGATTATAAATTTTACCTTTTTCATCCAGTAAATAATATTTAAGTATTTGAAAACTCTGTTTTAAATTGTCAAGTTGCAAATAGTTAGTTAGTAAGATCTGATTATGGGTTATTAAATGGGAAAATAAATCCAAATTAGAAATTGGAAAGCCTAAGGGGCCCAACGAATTACTAATTGGAATTAGGGGGTCCTTTTTGATTGATTCTTTTATTATATTGGGAGATTTTACATCGTTGAATGGACCTATTCGAGAACAATTGGATGATGACAAAATTATCAAAGATTGAGAGTCCTTATTTCGATTCAACAACGTATGAATAGTCCCTTGATTTGGATTAACGGATTCTTGAATGGTTGCTTTGGAATAGGAATGAATGGAAGAAAACGGATTGACATTAGCGCGATCTGATCCATTCTCAGATATCAATCCTGCACCCGACAGATCGTTCCTTTTTCCGGTATACGAAATAGGTGACTTCGCTAAGTCGATTCTTAGAAAATCTCTAATCAAACCATTTGTCCTTATTTCAACAAAGGAAGCACAGGCCTTTTCGATCTTTTTGTCTTGGTCCCAATTCAACACTAAACAAGTCCGAACTAATTGAATACTTGTGTCCCAAATTTCAAGAATTGGGTCGTAATAAAGGATATAATTGACAACTCGAAGTTGTAGATTATCACTTTCCTGCAAGAGATCCGGCGGGAAAAGTCTTCCTAAATTTATACCGTCCGTTTTTTTATATGGGACTACAGGTTGAACCAAAACAAAATATTTTTTTTCATACCTGGAAAGTTTCATTCGTTGGATATAGAGCCAATTTTTCAATTTTTTGTATTCTTTGCAATTTTGTTTTCCCCCTCCTGGTGGTATCAATCGGAATGCCTTATTTGTCTTTCCAGGAAAATGTATATCTCCGGAAAAGATTATCAGTTTAATTTTTTCTGCTTTTTTCTTGATTCGAACCAATCCGGCTACCCGACTTCTTCTATTTAAAGTGATTTGCGTATCTACCCCAATAATACTATTGTGCCGTACCATTATGGACGAAGATTCGTCCAAAATGTGAACTTCCATGGGAATAAAAAAAAATGGATTTACTTCCTTTTGGTATTTTGGCCAAAATACCTTGACTCCTCGATACTCAATCAAATCCTCTTCGTTGACGATTGAATTAAGTTCTCTAGTCTCATATTTAGTAAGTCCCGAGCTCTTTCTTATATATCGAGGATCATCGAAATAAGCAAGAATACTATTTCTACGCAGAATACCATTTCTGGGGATTTCAATTGAGATACCTGAAGAAGGTATTAGTTGGTTCTCGCCTTCTTGAAGCAATTCGAGTGGGATGATGAATCTATTTCTTCGCCTCTTCGCCAATAAATCAGAATTTCCCTCGAGAATGGCCGGATTACAACGACCAGTACATGTCATTCGATTAAGTTCTGAATAATCGGGAATCCTATCTCCCTTTTGATTTTTACCAGAAAAATACGAACTAAAAAATTTGTGTCTCGCTTGATTATTAGTTACTGAGGGGTTAGAAATATATCTTCGCTTAACAGAAAGAGAATAAGCGTTCATTTGATCTTGATCCTTGTGGATCGAACAGGGTCCTAGACTGGATCTCCAGGGCTCCCCTAATAATATCCATAAATGACTTGTTTTTGGTAAGAGATGAATATTACCATATGTAAATTCAGGTGCATGGTACACATCGGTATTCCAGTGCATTTCGCCCTCTGAGTCAGAATAAATATGTTTTCGAACCTTCTCTTTCAAATTCAAAGTGGATGTTCTCGCGCGAATCTCAGCAATGACTTGTTCTGATTCTACATACTGATCGTTTTGAACTAAAAGAAAACTTTTGGGCGGAATACACACATTGTGTATAATATCTTCACTCTCAATAGTTACATACAAGTCTCTAGAACATAGAAAAGCAGGATGTCCATGACGTGTACGTGTCGGATGAACTAAATCCTCATTAAATTTTATTTTTCCATTAGAAGGGGCTCGCACATGTTCTGCAGTACCCCCTGTGAATACTCCGCCGGTATGAAAAGTTCTTAATGTTAATTGAGTGCCCGGTTCTCCAATAGATTGACCTGCAATAATACCAACAGCTTCTCCCAATTCGACCAGGTCGTCATGAGCTGGACTCCGGCCATAACATAATTGACAAATCCAAGATGTACTCCTACAAGTAAAGGGGGTTCGAATAGAGATTGGTTGTGCTCTAAAAGTGATGAATCTATTGACAAGTCCAATCCCAATATCTTGATTTCTAGTAGCAATGCATCGCGAACCTATATATATATCATCTGCTAATACACGCCCAATTAATGTTTGGATAAAAATCCTGTCCGCCATCATTCCATTTCGAGGACTTACAGAAAAACCTCGAACGGTGCCACAATCTGTTCGACGTACAACAATGTGTTGAACTACTTCAACAAGTCTGCGCGTGAGATATCCTGCATCTGATGTTCGGATAGCGGTATCCACAACTCCTTTACGGGCTCCGTAGCAAGAAATAATATATTCTGTTAAAGAGAGCCCTTCGCGTAAATTGCTTTGAATGGGTAAATCAATCATTTGACCTTGGGGATCCGACATTAATCCTCTCATACCTACTAATTGATGTACCTGAGATGCATTTCCTCTGGCTCCCGAAAAAGACATTATATGAACTGGATTAAAAGGATCGGTCATCCGAAAATTTGGATTCATTTCTTGTCGCAAATATTCACTTGTGGCATACCATATCTCGATCGATTGACGTAATTTTTCTACCGCGTGTACATTCCCATAATGATGGTGTTTTTCCAAAATAAAACTTTGTTGTTCAGCGTCTTGAACTAGCCATCTTTTAGAAGGTATTGTTAAAAGATCATCAATTCCTAATGAAATGGATGCGGCGGTAGCTTGTCGGAAACCCAGAGTCTTTACTTGATCCAGGATATGTGATGTATATCCTATTCCATAGTGATCAATAAATCGACTAATAAGTCGTTTCATGGCAGTTCCGTCTATCACTTTATTGTGAAAGACCTGAGTGGGCCGTTCTGCCATCAGTACCTCCATATTGCGCTGAGTAGAATTTGACAATGGGTTTGAGTCAGTGATTGGAAAACTTCCTTTTCTAGATCTTGATTTACGTATAAATTCCGCAATTATGGTCCTAGTTAACCCGGCGAGACTCGAATTCCCGCGGGTAGCATAGAATTACAACAGCCCTGCCAAAACCCCTGTATGGCTTCTTCTATTTCTCGATAAAGAGAAATATGACCAAGAGTGGTTCGAATATATATATATAAAATTTCCCTTTTTATACTTCTTACTATTAGATAGTGTCCATAAATCTCATAATAGGTACCCAAAGATTCATAGTGAATTTCGATGGGAGCTTCTCTTGCAGCAATAACGCGTTGATCTAGTCGCCACCGCAGCCACAAAGCACTACCTAAATTTATTTGTTTTTGCCGATAAGCGCCAATTGCATCATAGGCATTACAAAAAAAGGGTTCTTTTTTTTTTTTATACTTATTATTTTCATTTTGATAGTTTCTACGATTACATGGATTATACCTATTTACACAAATACCGCGACGATTACCACTCGTTAAGACATAGAGTCCACTAAGCATATCTTGAGTTGGTGCAGAAATGGGATCTCCAATAGTTGGAGACAAAAGATTCATATGAGAAAACATAAGTAAACGTGCCTCTGCTTGAGCCTCCAAAGATAAAGGCACATGAACAGCCATTTGATCCCCGTCAAAGTCTGCATTAAAGCCCTTACAAACTAATGGATGTAAACAAATAGCACGCCCCTCCACTAAAACAGGGAGAAATGCCTGTATGCCTAATCTATGCAGAGTAGGCGCTCTATTCAGCAATACAGGATGGTCATCCAGAATTTCCTGAAGTATTTCCCATACAATCGGTTTTTTTTTTCGAATTTGACTCTTAGCAACTCCTATGTTCGAAGCAAGATGTTTTCTAATTAGGTCACGAATTACAAATGCCTGGAAAAGTTCTATTGCTATTTCGCGAGGCAATCCACATCGATGTAAGGAAAGTGAAGGGCCCACGACAATCACGGACCGCCCTGAATAATCGACCCGTTTACCAAGCAGAGTCTCGCGAACTCTTCCTTCTTTACCTTCAATTACATCTGAAAGCGACTTGTAAACTCTATTATGATCGTCCCTCATTGGTTGTCCGCAGATTCCATTATCAAGAAGTGCATCCACGGCTTCTTGTAGCAATTTTTCCTGAGATATTATTAATTCTTCTGGCGTAGCTATACTTGTTGTTAATAGATCTGTAAGAGTATTATTCCGATAGATAATTCTTCTATAGATTTCATTAATATCCGAGGTCACTAGTTTATCCTCATCTATATGATAGATTGGTCTCAACTCAGGAGGAAGAACTGGTAATAGACACAAAACCATCCATTTTGGTTCTATATTTGTTCGAATAAAATGCTTAGCCAATTCCATGCGTCTAAGCAAAAAATCTTTTCTTCTTCCAACTTTTCGATCTTCCCATTCGTTCCCCGTGGGTTCTTCTTCCTCCAATTCTTTCCATTCTACCAACGAATAATCTAT